CGCGGTTGCGGTTATGGACCTGAATCCGTGAGTATGGAACATTTTCTTTTCCAAGTGAAATCCCCTAGTATATGAAAGAATGAAAAAGAGTTTTCGTTGTTGGGGAATAAGAAGCCTTCGTATCTTAATGCATGTATTTAATTTATTCGGAGCTATTAAAGCGGGATCCACTTTTTGGGGAATATGAGTCGAAGCAATAACAAGAATATTTATAGTGGAACATCTTTCACAATCCCTGGAGAGATAGTTCACTAATAGACCGAGGGAGAGATAATTTGACTCATTCACATACAGATTGTGAATGTTTTGAATCCCTATTATGCAAGGAGACATTGCTTTTGCTAATTCGAATTGAGAGATGATATCAAATAGGTCTATTTTCGGCGTCATATACATAATTAGCAGCTCTGTATCAAAGTCATTATCCATATGGATATCGTCACTATCATCAATATGGATATCGTTCTGGATATCGTTACTATCATCATCTTTATCCTTGTCATTCAGTAACTTGTTCGGAAATACCATAATGAAAGGAACGTAGGAGTTTGTCGCTAGGTATTTGACCAAATAGGATCGTCCCATTCCTATAGAACCTATCACTAAAATACCCCTAGAAGGGGATAGGGATAAGCGGAGCGAGAAGGGTTTTCCATGAGATGGGAAATGAAAACGAGTAGCCCCGCACGAGGTTTGTGAATAAGTGATTGTCTGATAATGAGCAAAGAATATCCGTCTTTCCGCTAACCAGGATCTATTGAACTCATAATTCATTAGATACTTTTTATGAATGTCAACTAAGTATCGTAAGTAAATCGATCCTGGTTGTTCAATCATTTGATAACCAGAGTCATTCTTTGATAAAAGATCAAGATGAGTCAGACTCAATAGAATTTTAGCAATTCTTTTTTCTCTCGTTAGGGTGGAGAACTGAACCAAGAATTCTCTTTCTGCATCATCAATCCAATGACTGTTCGCGACCCAGGATTCCGTTTTATCATCAATCCAATCCTCGTTCATGTTTTTTCTTTTTGTTAACAATGAAGAGATCTCTTTACTTGTACGACTTAGATGTCTCGTATTTCTCGAAAAAGCGATTCGCTTGATGGGATTTGGTATTAAGAGACCGACGATATAGATGATATTATTGATATTCCAATATTTAGTCTTAGAACGAGGACCTATCCATTTGATCTCAGAAACGAAATCCTCGTCCAACGGCCTGTTGCCGCCAACCCTTCTTTTTTTCAGAAAATCTCCTAATTGTTCCAGAGCAACTAGAAAGAGATTCTTTAAAAAATGAAGTTCAAATGTAGAATACCTATCCAGAAATTTTCGCAATTCAATCATGTATGATAGAAGTAGAAAAGATTTGATCTTTTCTAACTCTGTCTGTAACTTACTCGGGGCTCGGGAAACAAAAAGAAGATGTATACGAACCGAATATCCAGCAACAAGAAGAAAGAAAAGGATTGAATAAAGGAACTCCCGAGCATTTGTGGATCTCAGACGTGTCCCTATCGATGAAACGGGTGACTCATTATTTCGATGAATCATTTCTTCGGACGGAAACGGAAACGGAAAAGGATTCTGTAAACCCTTCTTCAAAATCGCACTTATCGGAGTCCGTAATTTTTTCTGAGAAATTGGCCGTGATATACCTAATCCATGCATAATATCAGAAAAAAAGAATACAAAATTTGCACTGCTACTTAGTATCGGCAATGCGTTTGAAAAAATATGTAAAAGGGGACAATTTCGAGATTCGCACTCTGGCGAAGTAAGGAACCATGACATATATGTTTGGAACTGATTCCTTTTTGAGAGATTTGAAAAAGCACTATTTGGTTGAAAGGTTCTATACATCTGCCATTTCTCAACGCATTTCTTTAGACAAAGACTCCTTTTTTTCCTCTTTCCAGATGGTAAATATTTCTCAGAACATGGAATGGGAATCAAACTCATGCTTGAATTGAAACTGAGAGACTGCTGCAAGTTCTTCCCTTCTGAATCAGATAGATTCATATCTGAAAAAGGCTGACAATAAGTTCTTTCCGAATTGACTATTTGTTCCCCTGTTAGAGGTGTTGCATAAATGTCTGCGATCGAGTAAATAGCTCTACCAACGAATGGATCGAATCTAATTGGAAAATGGAAAGATTTGTACAAGTTATACGTTTCGTCACCACTTTGTGGAAAATTGTTAAGTATGAAAATGAATATGTCAAATACCTGTAACCCGATTGGTGGAATAGTCTTTCTTTTAAAAAAAATATGTTTTTTTTTACCGACGCACAAAGACACTTTTTTGTTGCGAATGAACAAGATATTCGGGAATTGTCCATATGTAAGATCATAATTATTGATATGGGTCTTTTCCACATAAAAAGGGCTTTTTTTGTTACAATGAAACCAGAAGTGATGTGGATTATTCAAGAATCGAAGTCGATTTTCTTTATAAAAAGCGAATAGCAATAAACTTATATGAAATGGTTTCACGGGATTCAGCCAATTGTCTCGATCGTGAGATATCATTGAGAAATAGGAATCCGCGTTATCAAAGGATTTCCTGCGATTATTTCTAGTATGGAATGAGTCCGTCATCCACTTTGTTATCTTATTAAACGCAAATGGTAATATTGTTCCTCCATCGATCACGAATTTCGGTCTTTGGGAAGTATCATGATCATCCAATAAGAAGGGTTTCCGTTTACGCAAATGAACGATTCGAACACCTATTGATTCTAATAATCGATTGTTGAGTTGATCTTTCAGGCCTTTCAATTCATAGATGTGGATCTCGGACCTACGAATGCGGATATTCCCGATACTCAAAAAGAAAAAAGGAAGTGACTTGGACAAATCTTCTTTGTTGATAGCCTCGAACCAATCAATCAAATATTGGAACCAATCAATCAAATATTGGAACCAATCAATCAAATATTGATTAGTACGTAATGCAGCAAACACTACTTGAAAACAGTTCTTCTGTTCAGGAAGAAAATGTTCCAAATATTCCTGGCCCCTATCGAGCCATTTGTATATATATGTATCAGGATCCCGATTCATGGATCTCTCGGTTGGAAGAATAAGAACTTCCTTCTGACTCTTATTCAAATTCGAAAAATTTGAGTTGATCTTATATTTCATTATGTTTAGAGCTAGAGAAATCAGATCAGTATTTCGTATTTGATTCTTTTGACTTCTATATTCCAAATTGGAATCGACGCAAAAAGATTGATTCAATACGATTATTCTGTACCCACAAAAGTAGATTTTATTCGACTTTTTTTTGATCGATGGCGAATTCATATCCATAGAAAAGGATAATCGCATCAGATCTGACTGGCTTCTTGGTCGAATGAATAGATCCCGCATTTTTTGAAATCTCTCTTTTGATTCCAAATTGTGGCGTAATGTGTATCCCCCGTTATTCCCGTGTTGGATTATAGATGAGTGGATTATAGATGAAATCGACGCAAAGGGCTTTTTGTTCAAGAATAAAAAATTATTGGAACTGTCTATATCTGGTTCATCCTTCGGAACCCTATAACATCCTGGATCTGATGAAATAGGATTAATCGAGACGGTATTTTGTAAATACAGAATTCTCGTGAATATATCAACATTTTCCGAGCGCTTGAAAGGGACAACTTCATTGGATATTTTACAACTAGAATCCTTCTTTTTTCCGATCCGGTTCCACCACCCCGAACCCCGGTTAGATTCAGGCATGATACACTTTTTATTTATTTGACTTATTGGGAGAATCCAAGGGCTCTCCTGCGGATGCGGATACATGAAACAACTCTCAGAAATCTTTTTCCCTTTTGGAAGATATTTGACCATCTTTCGATTGTTAATAGGAGATATAGAGATAAGGACCCCTACTACAAGCAGTACTACACCTTCGATCGTGAAATGTCGATTGCTTGTTGAACCCTGTGAATCACGTGAAAGTAGGATATTCCAAATTCGGGGGTCAAAGAGTTTAAGAAAACGCTCTTGATAGAAAAAAATGTGAGTGAAAGATCCCACGGAATCGAATTTTCTCCATAAATCTAAGAAATACTGAGAATTCTTGATCTCTCTCAATATCTCTTTCAATTCGAAGATCCACAATTTACATTGATATTGTTTTATGGATTCCTGAGCTTTCATCGATTTCTCCTATTGATCGTTTCGTTGCTTCCTGTTAAAGATTCCGTTTAAATTAAAAATCAATCACGATACAATTCAATCACGATACAATTCAATCACGATACAATACAATTCAATCACGATACAATATACCCATTAAGCATCCATGGCTGAATGGTTAAAGCGCCCAACTCATAATTGGCAAATTCGTAGGTTCAATTCCTGCTGGATGCACGCCAATGGGAACGTTCAATAAGTCCATTGGAATTGGCTCTGTATATATAGAATCTCATCATCCATACATAACGAATTGGTATGGTATATTCATACATAACATACGAACAATAAGAACTAGAATTCTTATCGATACTGGAACTCATAGGGAAGAAAATGGATTTATGGATGGAATCAAATATGCAGTATTTACAGAAAAAAGTATTCGGTTATTGGAGAACAATCAATATACTTCTAATGTCGAATCAGGATCAACTAGGACAGAAATAAAGCATTGGGTCGAACTCTTCTTTGGTGTCAAGGTAATAGCTATGAATAGTCATCGACTCCCTAGAAAAGGTAGAAGAATGGGACCTATTATGGGACATACAATGCATTACAATTACAGACGTATGATCATTACGCTTCAACCGGGTTATTATATTCCACCTCTTATAGAGAAAAGAACTTAAAGCAAAATACTTAATAACATTAACATGGCGATACATTTATACAAAACTTCTACCCGGAGTACACGCAACAGAGCCGTAGACAGTCAAGTGAAATCCAATCCACGAAAAAATTTGATCTATGGACAGCATCATTGTGGTAAAGGTCGTAATGCGAGAGGAATCATTACCGCAGGGCATAGAGGGGGAGGTCATAAGCGTCTATACCGTAAAATAGATTTTCGACGGAATGAAAAAGACATATCTGGTAGAATCGTAACCATAGAATACGATCCTAATCGAAATGCATACATTTGTCTCATACACTATGGGGATGGTGAGAAGAGATATATTTTACATCCCAGAGGGGCTATAATTGGAGATACCATTGTTTCTGGTACAGAAGTTCCTATATCAATGGGAAATGCCCTACCTTTGAGTGCGGTTTGAACTATTGATTTACGTAATTGGAAGTAACCAATTAGGTTTACGACGAAACCTATAAATCGATCACTGATCCAATTTGAATACCTCTACGGGATAGACCTCAACAGAAAACTGTTGAGTAACGGCAGCAAGTGATTGAGTTCAGTAGTTCTTCATAGAAAATTATTGACTCTAGAGATATGGTAATATGGAGAAGACAAAATTGTTTGAAACACGGACAGAACCGGAAGCGCCCCTTGTTTCAAAGAGAGGGAGACGGGTTATTCACATTTAATTTGATGGTCAGAGGCGAATTGAAAACTAAGCAGTGGTAATTATAAGAATCCCCGGGGAAAAATAGAGATGTCTCCTACGTTACCCGTAATATGTGGAAGTATCGACGTAATTTCATAGAGTCATTCGGTCTGAATGCTACATGAAGAACATAAGCCAGATGACGGAACAGGGAGACCTAGGATGTGGAAGATCATAACATGAGCGATTTGGCGGATTTGGATTCCTATATATCCACTCATATGGTACTTCATCTACATCTAGAAAGCCGTATGCTTTGGAAGAAGCTTGTACAGTTTGAGAAGGGGTTTTTATTGATAAAAAAGAAGAATCTACTTCAACCGATATGCCCTTAGGCACGGCCATACATAACATAGAAATCACATTTGGAAAAGGTGGACAATTAGCTAGAGCAGCAGGTGCTGTAGCAAAACTGATTGCAAAAGAGGGTAAATCGGCCACATTAAGATTACCATCTGGGGAGGTCCGTTTGATACCCAAAAACTGTTTAGCAACAGTTGGACAAGTGGGTAATGTTGGGATAAACCAAAAAATTTTGGGTAAAGCGGGATCTAAGTGTTGGCTAGGTAAGCGTCCTATAGTAAGAGGAGTAGTTATGAACCCTGTAGACCATCCGCATGGGGGCGGTGAGGGGAGAGCCCCAATTGGTAGAAAAAAACCCATGACCCCTTGGGGTTATCCTACACTTGGAAGAAGAAGTAGGAAAAAGAAGAAATATAGTGATAATTTTATTCTTCGTCGCCGTAAATAGGAATATTTAAACTTTTAAAATTGGGCGAACGACGGGAATTGAACCCGCGCATGGTGGATTCACAATCCACCGCCTTGATCCACTTGGCTACATCCGCCCCTTACATTTACAAAAAAGGAGTTATCCGATATGGCACATTCACTAAAAAAAAGCCTTTTGTTGCTAATTATTTATTAAGTTAAAGTATTTCCAAAAAATTTCCTTTTTTCCATTGATTGATATATTATGTCTAATATATCAATCAATGGAAAAATTCTTATGTGAATAAAACATAATTGAATTAAACAACAAAGACTAGAAACACTAAATGCATTATAAGTTTAATATTTCTATTTTATATTCATATGCACTAAAAGAGAAGTATTATCCGTTTATAGATGGAGCTTCAACAGCATAAATAAAAAAAATATTGACTATTCGTTTTATTAATAATCTATTTTGGAAGATAAATCTACAAAAGAGAAAATAACTTATAAAGGAGGGAATAAACTATGAAACCAAAAAATTGGTGAATTTATCATCCAAAATCTTTAGAAGTTAAAGCTTTTTTAAGAAATTTGTGTATATCCACAGCTCGAAGAAAAATAAATCAAATTCGTGGACATTCCTATAAAGATACACTTTTAATACTTGAACTTATGCCTTATAAAACACATGATCCTCTTTTTAGAGTGCTTTATTCCGTAACATCAAATGCTAGTCATAATATAGGGTTAAAAAAAGAAAATTTATATATTAGATATTAGTAGAGTTGAAGTTAACACGAGTCCTTTTGTAAAAAAGTTAAAGCCAGGAGCTCAAGGTCGCAGTTACACAATAAAAAAAACGTACTTGTCATATAACAATCGGATTGGGAGTTAAATTAAAATAAATTTTATATGAATCTAAGATTTAGATTCATATAAAAAAATAACATATGGATCAAAAGATAATAAAATAGAAAAATATGGGACAAAAAATAAATCCACTTGGTTTTAGACTTGGTACAACTCAAAATCATCATTCCTTTTGGTTCGCACAACCAAAAAGTTTTTCTGCAGGTCTACAGGAAGATGAAAAAATACGGGATTCTATCAAGAATTATGTAAAAAAAAATATGAGAGTATCCTCAGGTTTCGAAGGAATTGCCCGTATAGAAATTAAAAAAAGGATTGATTTGATCCAAGTCATAATTTTTATTGGATTTCCAAATTTATTAATGGAGGGTCGAACGCAAGGAATTGAAGAATTACAACTAAATGTACAAAAAGAATTAAATTCTGTGACCCGGAGACTCAACATTGCTATCACAAGAGTGGAAAAACCTTATGGACAGCCAAAGATTCTTGCAGAATATATAGCTTTACAACTAAAAAATAGAGTTTCTTTTCGAAAAGCAATGAAAAAAGCTATCGAATTAACTGAACAAACGGATACAAAAGGAATTCAAATACAAATTGCAGGTCGTATCGACGGAAAAGAAATTGCACGTGTCGAGTGGATTAGAGAGGGCAGAGTTCCCCTACAAACTATTCGTGCTAAAATAGATTATTGTTCCTATACAGTTCGAACTATATATGGAGTATTAGGCATAAAAATTTGGATATTTGTAGATAAATAATAATATACTAATAAAAAAGCCTTTTTTTTTTATTCTAATAATAAGATAAAAAAAAAGATTTTTTTCTCGTTCAATCAAAAAAACACACTAAATATTAATTTTATTTCTATACGGTTTAATAAAAATTAGATTGACTATTTTATTTGGTGGAATTGCTATGCTTAGTGTGTGACTCGTTGTTTTTTCTTTAGAGTTAGGATTAAAAAAAAACTAAACTATGGAACTAGAAACTAATAACCAACTTATGGCTTCGTATTATCAAGATCCCAAAAAGCAGTCACTATACGATATATTAATTGTGTAGTTGTAGCAACTGAAACAAAATTTCATAAAAAAAAGGATTATAATAAATCCAATTATATAAAGAATTGTAAAGATAAAGGGGATGTGAATAAAAGGAAGGATGATAGAAAGAGAGAAAAAAATAACAATGATATAATCGAATTCCAATATGTATGGTTTATGAACAATCTCATAAAAAGCAATGTGATAAAGCGTCAATACTGATAGGAAAATAAAAAAAAAAAAGAGCCCGAGTTAATAGAAACTAAGGATATTGACTCAGAAATTAATTTAGTTGGTAGCTCCATTGCAGAGTTCAGGCCTAATCATTAATAAAGAAGCTATAGGAACGACGGAACCCATGAATACATAAGATTCCATGGAAAAGAATCCTAATCATTCATTGGGAGGGATGGCGGAATGAACCAGAAATCTATTTATTCTGAATGGTCATAGTATGGATTGACCCCTATAAATAAAGCAGAAAAGAGTTAATATTCGCCCGCGAACTCTTTTTTATTTATTATATTACAAAATAATTGGTGATTTGATAAGAGTAAAAAAAAAGTATACGGTTAACTATAGTCTAACAACTTTTTAGAATATTTTTAAATATATATACATATATATATAATAAATAATGCAATAAATAAGGTTCCCCACGTAACAAATTTATAAAAAAAAGATATTTAACATTATTTACAAATAAATAAGTATTTGTATTGAAATTAAAAGTATATCGATAATAAGAATATTATTCCCTTTTTTTATTCGTGAGGAGCTGGATGAGAAGAAACTCTCACGTCCAGTTCTGTAGTAGAGATGGAATTGAGAAATAACCATCAACTATAACCCAAAAAGAACCAGATTTCGTAAACAACATAGGGGAAGAATGAAAGGAATATCTTCTCGAGGTAATCGTATTTGTTTTGGAAGATACGCTCTTCAGGCACTTGAACCCGCTTGGATTACAGCTAGACAAATAGAAGCTGGACGAAGAGCAATGACACGACATGCGCGTCGTGGTGGAAAAATATGGATACGTGTATTTCCCGACAAACCCGTTACAGTAAGACCCACAGAAACACGTATGGGTTCAGGTAAGGGGTCTCCCGAGTATTGGGTATCCGTTGTTAAACCGGGTCGAATACTTTATGAAATAAGTGGAGTATCAGAAACTGTAGCCAGAGCTGCTATGTCAATAACTGCGTGCAAAATGCCTATACGAACTCAATTTGTTATTACAAAGTAAGGATGTATAACTAAAAGGATCTTAGATATAAAAAATACAATAAGAAAGATTTCTTTTTTATTTTTTTGACACATAATATTTCTTTTTTTCCTTCACTCTTTACACTGAAAGAGCAAAAAAAAAATAACGATATGATCCAACCTCAGACCCTTTTGAATGTAGCAGATAATAGTGGGGCTCGACAATTGATGTGTATTCGGGTCTTAGGAGCTAGTAATCGACAATATGCTCATATTGGTGACATTATTGTTGCTGTAATCAAGGAAGCAGTGCCCAATATGCCTCTAGAAAGATCAGAAATAATTAGAGCCGTAATTGTACGTACACGTAAAGAACTCAAACGTGACAATGGTATGATAATACGATATGATGATAATGCAGCTGTTGTCATTGATCAAGAAGGAAATCCAAAAGGAACTCGAGTTTTTGGTGCAATTGCTCGAGAATTGAGACAGTTGAATTTCACTAAAATAGTTTCCTTAGCCCCTGAAGTATTATAATAAAATTATTATAGAATATCCGAAATAGATCAATATGAAAAAGATCAATCTTTTGGTGGATTGTATCTCAAGTATATACTTTTAATAATTAAAAAAACATGCTGATTATATCAAAATAAGAGGACAACAATTTCTCATGACTAGAGACACTATTGCCGATATTTTAACTTCGATAAGAAATGCTGATCTGGACAAAAAGGAAACGGTTCGAATAACATCTACTAAAATGATTGAAAACATTGTTAAAATACTTCTAAAAGAAGGTTTTATTGAAAACGTTAGAAAACATCATGAATATAACAAACATTTCTTGGTTTCAACTTTACCACATAAAAGGACCGGGAAAGGGATACATAAAACTATTTTAAAACGCATTAGCCGACCCGGTCTACGAATATATTCTAACTATTCACGAATTCCTAAGATTTTAGGTGGAATGGGGATTGCAATTCTTTCTACTTCTCGAGGTATAATGACGGACCGAGAAGCTCGACTACAAAAAATAGGGGGAGAACCCTTGTGTTATATATTGTAATCCTTTATCCTAATTCAGTCTCTAATTTCCTATATGTGAAAAAGAGAAAAAAAATGGATTATATGACTATTACTTCATTAGTTGATACTTTTAAAAGAGGACACCCGAAATGAAAGAACAAAAATTAATTCATGAGGGTTTAATTACGGAATCCCTTCCCAACGGTATGTTCCGGATTCGTTTAGATAACGAGGATATAATTCTAGGTTATGTTTCAGGTAAAATCCGACGCAGTTTTATACGCATATTACCAGGAGATAGAGTAAAAATTGAAATAAGTCGTTATGATTCAACCAAAGGCCGTATAATTTATAGACTTCGTAACAAAGATTCAAAAGATTAAGTTTTTTTAATATCTCCTCCGTGGGGATATAATTTGAAGTTCAAAAATGAAATAGACTTTTTTCTTTCAAAGAAAAGAATAGATTAAGAATTTAAAAGTGGAGAATTAGAAATATGAAAATAAGGGCTTCCGTTCGTAAAATTTGTGAAAAATGTCGACTAATTCGTAGACGTGGACGAATTATAGTTATTTGTTCCAATCCGAAACATAAACAAAGACAAGGATAATTTTTCTTAAAAATAACTTTATAAACGAAGGACCTATATAAATAAAAAAAAAAGGGTCAAAACATGAAATGGATATCTCCGTATATTTATAATTCATATTTATGAGATGATAAAATATGACAAAACCTCTACAAAAGATCGGTTCACGTAGGAATGGACGTATTAGTTCACGTAAAAATGGACGTAGAATACCCAAAGGAATTATTCATGTTCAAGCAAGTTTCAACAATACAATTGTAACTGTTACAGATGTACGGGGTCGGGTGATTTCTTGGTCCTCCGCAGGTACTTCAGGATTTAAAGGTACAAGAAGAGGGACACCTTTTGCTGCCCAAGCAGCCGCAATAAATGCTATTCGTACCGTAGTAGACCAAGGTATGCAACGAGCAGAAGTCATGATAAAAGGACCTGGTCTAGGAAGAGATGCAGCACTACGAGCCATTCGGAGAAGTGGTATATTGTTAAGTTTCGTACGTGATGTAACTCCTATGCCACACAATGGATGTAGACCCCCTAAAAAAAGACGTGTATAAAAATACAAATTAAATAGATTTCAAGAGAAATAAATAATTCACCTATTTAAAAAAATATATTAGTATGGTTCGAGAGGAAATAGCAGGATCCACTCGAACACTACAGTGGAAGTGTATTGAATCAAGAGTAGAGAGTAAACGTCTTTATTATGGACGTTTTATTCTGTCCCCACTTAAAAAGGGTCAAGCCGATACCATAGGGATTGCCATGCGAAGAGTTTTACTTGGAGAAATAGAAGGGACATGTATTACACGTGCAAAATTTGATAAAGTACCACATGAATATTCAACAATAGTCGGTATTGAAGAATCTATACATGAAATTTTAATGAATTTGAAAGAAATTGTATTAAGAAGTAATCTGTATGGAGTACGAGACGCATTCATTTGCATTAAAGGCCCAAAAAGCATAACAGCTCAAGATATCATCTCACCACCTTCTGTAGAAATAATTGACACTACACAACATATAGCTAATTTGACGGAACCCCTCGATTTCTGTATTGGATTACAAATTAAAAGAGATCGCGGATATCCTATAAAATCTACAAAGAATTCTCAAGATGAAAGTTATCCTATAGATGCTGTATCTATGCCTGTTCGAAATGTGAATCATAGTATTTATTCTTATGGAAATGAGAATAAAAAACAAGAGATCCTTTTTCTTGAAATATGGACAAATGGAAGTTTAACTCCAAAAGAAGCACTTCACGAAGCTTCGCGTAATTTGATTGATTTATTTATTCCTTTTCTACATGCGGAAGAGGAAAACTTTAATTTAGAAAAAAAAAAAATTACTTTACCCCTTTTTACTTTTCACGAAGAACTATCTAATTTAAAAAAAAAAGAAGGAATTGCATTGAACTGTATTTTTATTGATCAATTAGAATTGCCTTCGAGGACCTATAATTGTCTCAAAAGGTCCAATATACAT